CCTTCCATTCTACCAATGAATTATCTATAATACTTCGCAAATCAGAATCGGCTAATTGTTCTCTGATAGCACTTGCTCCTGTAGAGATTTCTCGATTTCGAAATGTCTCAAAACCTGGGGTAGTAAAAAAAAGCGGGATACTGTATTTCCGGGATTGGATTTCATATTCGAATGAACCTCGTAATCGTAAGAAAGTAGGTTTTTTTACTACGGGCCTAGCAAAAGAAAAATCGAGATAGGTTCCCATCGAATGGGATTCCCCCCTAAAAAATCGGACGTGAAGGTTTCCTCTCATCCGGCTAAAGTAGTTATACCAAATAAAGAAAGGGGTTCTTATTTTTAAACTTTGTTCAAAAAAACCCTACAAAAAGCTACTCCTTACTCAAGTTCCCAGTAAGGACCAATCTTTCATTGATTCATTCTTTTTTGACTTTAACAACTTTCTGAATTACTTTCAAATGGAAATGTGAAATTATTGAGTAGTCTACTTCCCCTCAAATAATGAATCCTCTTAAAGGAATATTTTGGGATTCATAAGGGATTTACTTGTCTATATATCGTTCCATTCGATCTTTTAGGCCCCCACTCACCTCGATGGTTATGCCGTAATGCCCCTTGAAGCATATATGCGATAGATAGACTCCTGTCACCATGCCATATTTGTTTGCTTGAACAGAACTTCTCTCTAAAAGAAACGGAATAGCCAATTCGTAGAATTGGTCTTTTTTTTTCACGAGGTATAACGAGCAATTCCTATTTATCTCTTACGGAATCGGCCATGGATCAATACCCCTTCCATTTGGAAGTATTGAATACGCCCATAATTCTGAGCTTCATGTTACTCCTCCAAAGACACATGTCAGAATCGGGGGCATCCCAATCAGATTGAATGGGATGACAGTTTCTTATTATGAATCTGTAAAATGAAAATTTCGATCAAATCACACATCGCAGTATACTAGGCCTTCTAATTCCTTAAGAGGTTTATCTAAAAGATTCGCAATATAACTAGGAAGACGTTTCAAATACCACACATGAGTCACTGGACATGCGAGTTTGATGTATCCCATTTGATATCTTCGTATCCGAGAATCCACAAATTCCACCCCACATTGTTCACAAAATTTCGGGTCTTCTTTTTCAGCCCTGATTACTCTATAATTTCCACAAGCACAAATTCCACTTTTTATAGGTCCAGAGATTCTTTCACAAAACAATCCATCTCTTTCCGGTTTATTGGTTTTGTAATGAAAAGTATAGGGTTTTGTCACCTCTCCAACTATCTCTCCATTAGGTAGGATTTTGTTGGCCCAAGCCTTTATTTGTTGAGGAGAAACTGGTCCAATTCGAAGTTGTTGATGTTTATACCGATCGATCATAGAATAGAAATTCTGATTCATTCAGATCAAGCTTCCTTCCTATTGATCTGGAAATTCTTCTCAGATACAAGGAAATGATTCAGTTCCAGAGCCAAAGACCGTAGTTCTCGAACGAGCAATCGAAAAGATTCTGGAGCATCCTCTGGGTTAGGTAGTGTTCCTCCAATGATCGTAGCACCAAGTACTTCTTGACGAGTTCTAATATGATCAGATTTATAAGTAAGCATCTCTTGTAAAATATGAGCAACACCAAATCCCTCTAGAGCCCAAACTTCCATTTCTCCTACTCGTTGTCCTCCTTGCTTGGCCCTTCCTCTAAGGGGTTGTTGTGTAACAAGTGTGTAATGTCCACTGGAACGCCCATGGATTTTATCATCAACTTGATGAATTAATTTCAGGATATAGGACTTTCCTATTAGAACAGGCTGTTCAAAAGGATCTCCTGTTCTTCCATCAAATATTCTGCTTTTTCCCGGATACTCGGGTTCAAATACCCATGGATTTTTTGTTTGTTTACTGGCTTCATATAATTCAGGAAACACTAGTTTTCTCGACGAATCTTGCTCATATCTCTCATCAAAAGGTGCTATTCTATAATGTCTCTTTAGAAGATCCCCAGCTAACCCGAGTGAGCATTCAAATATCTGTCCCACATTCATTCGTGAGGGTACTCCTAATGGGTTGAAGACCATATCAACAGTTGTTCCATCTTGCAAATAGGGCATATCTTGTCTAGGCAAAATTTTAGAAATGATACCTTTATTCCCATGTCTTCCAGCGACTTTATCACCTACTTTGATTTCACGTTTCTGTGAAATATATACACGAATTATTTCTGAATTATAACTAGAATCCCCTTTTTTCTTTTTCTGGATCCATCTCACATCAATAACGCGACCCCTTCCACCTACACTTATAGGTAGTTTTAAAGAAGTTTCTTTTGCCGTGGATACCTGAATGCCAAGTATGGCTCGTAATAATCTATCCTCGGGGGCATACGAGGATTCGTTCGCTGTTTGAGGCGTTAATTTACCTACTAAAATATCACCTGCTTCTATCCAAGATCCCAGCATCACAATTCCATTTCTGTCTAAATTGCGGAGTAAATGAGCCTCTAAATGCGGTATTTCTTTAGTGATTCTTTCAGGACCTTGGCTTGTCACATGAGTCTTAATTTCATATTTTCGGATGTGAAAAGAAGTATAAATATCTTCATATACCAGACGTTCGCTAATTAGTACTGCGTCTTCAGAATTGTAACCTTCCCATGGCATATGAGCTACTAATACGTTTTTTCCTAAGGCGAGTTCCCCGCTAACCGTAGCCGCACCGTCCGCTAAAATTTGTCCCTTTTTAATGTATTTACCTCGTTGAACCTTAGGTTTTTGATGCATACAAGTGTTTTTGTTAGAACATTGATACATAACTAATGGAATGTTTATAGTGTCACCATTACTTGAGAAAACAATCTTGTGAGTATCCGTATAAATGATCTTTCCCTCGTGTTCGGCTATAACTGAAAGCCCTGAATCTAGAGCCGTTTGGCGTTCCAGCCCAGTCCCAACAATGCACTTCTCGGACCGAGAAAGCGGAACTGCTTGGCGCTGCATATTAGAACTCATTAAAGCCCGATTTGCATCATTATGCTCGATAAAAGGAATAAGGGAAGCTCCAATAGAAAAATATTGGAAGGGAAAAATGCTTCTAAGATGAATCTGTTCCCATGCAATACTTAGGAATTCTTGACGATATCGAGCTGGAACAACCTGTTCTTCCTGAATACCCCGATTCAAGGCCAAAGAATTTCCTGCTGCTATCATATAATATTCATCTCTACTTGGTGATAAATAAATCATCTGCGTCTCTTTTGATTTATCAGATATTTCATAAAACGGACTATCTATAGATCCCCAATGACCAATTCTCACATGAATTGCTAAGGATCCAATAAGACCAACATTGATTCCTTCGGACGTGTCAATTGGGCAAATACGCCCATAGTGGCTCGGATGTATATCTCGTATCCGAAAACTAGCAGTTCGTCCTGTCAATCCTCCAGGACCCAAATAACTCAACTTTCGCCCATGAACGGTTTGTGTCAATGGATTAGTTCGATCAAAAACTTGAGATAAGGGGTGTAGGCCAAAAAACGATTCAAAAGTGGTTGTTAATGAGGTTGAAGTTACCAAATTTTCAGGAGTCGGTATCAATTTATGTCTGATTGCTCCACATATAGTTCTTTGAACCGCATTTTCTAAACGAACAAGAGCCAATCCGAATTGATCCTGTAACAGATCTGCTACAGAACGAATACGTTTATTTTTTAAGTGATTCATATCGTCAAGTGTGCCCATTCCAAATTTCATTCCGATCAAATGATCCGTAGCAGCCAATACATCTCGCGGTAACAAAAATGTATTGTTCTGAGGTATATCAAGATTTAGTCTCCGATTCATATTTCGTCGACCAATCTTTCCTAATTCACACCTTTGTTGAAAAAATTTATTTTGTAATTCCTTACATAAGGACTCAGAAAATACTGGATCCCCATCTACACAAGCAAATTGTTGATAAAACTCCAAAATAGCATTTTCTTTTGAACCAATCGTGTTTTTCTCGTTATCATTCGGGAAAGACAAGAAAACCTCAGGGTAACAAACATTATCTAGAATTTCTCTTAGATTCGAACCCATAGCTGATGATAGAACTAGAATAGATATTTTTTGTTTCCTACTCACACGGGCCCATATCCTTTCTTTTCCATCAATTTCTAATTCTAATCTTCCTCCCCAATCTGATATTATAGTACTGGTATAGACAGAAATTTCTTTATGGTCCAATTCTGAACGGTAGTAAATACCGGGGCTTTGCAATATTTGATTGATTACAATTCTGTATATTCCATTTACTATAAAAGTTCCCAGGGAATTCATTAGAGGAATGTTTCCAATAAAAACGGTTTGTTCTTGCATATCTCTACCGCTTTTCCAAATTAATCCCGCGGGGACATATAATTCAGAAGAATATGTGAGTGATTCAGACACAGCATCTCTTTCTTTTATCAAGGGTTCTACCAATTGATATCGTTCCACAAATAATTTAAATTCAATTTCTTGATCTGTATCTTCAATTTTTGGAAACTTATCCAATTCTTCCGTCAAGCCTTGATTAATGAACCTACAAAATCCCTCAAATTGGATCTGACTAAATCCAGGTATTGTGGACATTCCCTCATTTCTATTACGGAGCATCTTAATCTTAAGTTTCCTCTTTATAGAATAAATCCCATTATTGTAGTATTGGCTCACTCTTCATCGAACTAACCATCCGGATCGATCTAGCAATGATGGAATGTATATTATGTTTACTGAATCACATGAAATTTGAGCCAACTCCATATCTATATTTTATATGTATGAACGGAGACAAGATGGAGGAATGAAGATAATTTTCGGCACAAGTTAGAATTTGCGACAGGTACAAATAGAAATGAATTGATAAAACACCCCCCCCAAAAAAAAAATCTGCCACTCACATTACACTTATAGAGTCTTATATAGAATATAAAAATTGATCCAATTTCTGCCTATTATTATGATATTACGATCAGATTGGGTACCAAAAAAATAAATGGATTCACGATTTCATCCGCTTTTCTATTCATTAGAGAAGATATTCAATGACAAATTGAAGCACGATAATTCTCTACAGGTATATGTGCATAAGAGAGACTCAACTCGGTATCTATCTGTTCTGTGTAACAATTTTTGTTCTGGGGTTTACATATACACATATATGTTGTTATAATTGAGATTGAAAAGGATTTCAATTCTTTTTTAAAAAGAATTGATTAGTCGTAAATCAATTTTCTTTATGCCATTAAGGAAATACGATTTGAGATACAAATTTAAGAATCGTTCACTAATTCAAAGAAAATCAAAAATAGATTTCCGACTGAAAAATTCAGGGCAGGAACCATTACCCATTTTCTTTGAATAAAAAAAAAAAATGACTAATTATTAATTATTATAGTAATTAGTATAGTAATAGTATTAGTAATAGAATATATATAATAGAATATAGATAAAATTTTTTAATAGTATTAAATTTTTTAATAGTATTAAATTTTTTAATAGTATTAAATTTTTTAATAGTATTAGTATTTAATAGTATTAGTAATAGAATATATATAATAGAATATAGATAGAATATAGATAAAATTTTTATCCATTTTTGATCGAATTTGGCGGCATGGCCAAGTGGTAAGGCGGGGGACTGCAAATCCTTTATCCCCAGTTCAAATCCGGGTGTCGCCTGATGAACAAATTGGGATTTATTATCCTGCTGATTTAATCGACGAATTCTTGTTCCGCAATCTGAGGGTTTCTAAAGGACACTCCTTTTTTGTTCCTAGGATTGAAGAGGAGATTATACGAAAGACGATGAAGACTTCCTAATTATCTTACACTACCTATACTAAGGTAGTGTCTACTAACTCTGTCTGGAATTAGATTGGATAGGACGATAGGAAATCCATTTATAGGAAGTTTTGAAAGGACTGAACTGAAGATATCCAGACTCACGAGAGGCTCTGAGTGCTCAGACATTCAATGTGAATGGTTGGTCGGCTCTTATTCTTATAGAGTAAAACTAAAACGTTGAAAAACCAAAAATTGTATTTGCCGGGGGATTACAAAAAAAAAAGAATGTATGTAATAGCGGTAGTGGCGTTTCCTGATTCTTTCACAGAAAGACAATAAGACTTATAAAAAATCGGAAATAAAATATAGGTATCTGAGAAAATAGATAGTTATCTATCTTGATGGTATATTTGTATGCCTTTTCTTTTGTTTATGAAAGAAAGGTAACAAAACAATAGGTCTTACTATTCCTACATCTTACATTAGAGGCATTCCTTTGATATTTCCTAAGAAAGGGTGTGTTGTGTGTATCGTATTTGTGCTTAATGCTTCCCGATTCTACCAGAAATCCAATAAGATAGGATTTGTTATGATTGGGTTCATTGGATTGGTTCATCAATCGCCTTAAGTCAGAATTCTATTTTGACTCTGCGCCATTGATTCCACTATGATTATTGATCAATAATGGAATAATTCCTTGATAGAGATAGGGGACATAATTTACATGGATATAGTAAGTCTCGCTTGGGCTGCTTTAATGGTAGTCTTTACATTTTCCCTTTCACTCGTAGTATGGGGGAGGAGTGGACTCTAGGGGTACTACTAATTGAGTAATCGAATTGTATCAATTGTTTAATTAATCGTTTTGCGAAGACTTCCAAAAATGTCTCTGTTTCAAAATTATACTGGAATGAATACAGTCATGAATAATAACCATTCTATCAAACAATGAATGATTACCATAGTTATATTTATATTTAGAAAATAAAATCTACGCATGATAGGAAATTTCTTCCACTTCCAACCAAATTATTCCTAAATATTCTATTTTGATGAACCGGCTTTTACCAGAATTATGGATATTACAATGAGAAAACCAATCCCTGTGTGTTTTTTTTTCTTTACTTTTACTGTTCTAAGTCTAAGAGAAAGTAATTCTCTTATTATGGCGATACATACTTTCTACCGGAAGCAACTAGTAGTTGTCCGCGGAAGTCGAGGTCCTACACATAATCAAATTAGATCTTTCTTTCATTAAGCGATCCACATATCAAGTCAAGCATTTCACCTTTCTTTTACTATGTAATATATATATTAATATAAAGAAATAGTATACTAGATAGTGTGTAGAAAGAACTATATATAGTTCTTTCTACACACTATCTCAGACACTTCTGATTCCAGCCCGATCATTTCACTTAATTTCAGACTTGGAGTTTGAATCCCTTTCTTTCATTTCTTCAATCATTGATAAGAACTAAACTAATAATTCAAATTTCATTCAAATTAATTATTTTGACTGACTGTTTTTACGTAGATGATAAGTAAAAAAGCAGTAGGAACTAGAATGAACAGTGCAGTAGCAATAAATGCGAGAATATTGACTTCCATAATCTCATTGTGTTTTTTTTTTGCTTCGCAATAACTCGGGATCTAATCCCATAGAGATGATAAATTTGACTCCTGTAAATTCAATAGTA